ACCAACAAATTTAACGATAAAATTTCACCTTTCTTCTTACAACAACACTCAATACCAAAAAACCAAATACCAAAGTCATACACAAACACAAATACAACCAACCCTCACTAACACTACATAACACACCACTAAACTCACCACCAACTAAAGAATAAAAAATAAACCCACAAACCAATAACCAAAAACCACCACACACTAATGCACCAATCTCCAAAGAACCACTATACAAAACAAAATTCCTATTGGGTCTAAACACCGACACAAAAATAAACAAAACATAAACACCACCTACATACACCAAACAAAAAAGCAGAGAATACCAACTAAACCCATAAACCACATAACATATACAACTAGCTAATAACGCATTAATCACCAACAACACACAATGATACACACAATGACTAGTATAACAAAAAACCATTAACACACAAAAATACATAACAACAAAAATCTCCAACAACATAAAATCTGTTCAGTCAAACAACCATCTACAGCACGAAAAGCCAACATAATACCATTATACTAAAACAGACTCACCACCAACTAACAACAATCACCAATAACCTCAACAACAATAGGCATAACCCCATGATTAACACCACACAACTCTGCACAATAACCTATAAATGACCCATGCTGCGACGGACAAAAAAATAAATGATTAAGACGACCAGGAACAGCATCCATCTTCAAATTCAACGAAGGAACAGAAAATGAATGAATAACATCACCAGATGTCACCACTAAATGATAAGGCAAACCATAAACCATACGCAAAGGCTTATCCACCATAAAATAATCACCCACCGGAAACGAATCATAACAACCACCAGAATACTCATAACTCCAATATCATTGATGACCAACAATCTTAACAGTCTCAGAAGAAAAACAATCCAAATCACTAGTAATAAAATTCACTTTCAAAGCACATAATATTAACACAATCACAGTAGGAACCATAGTCCACACCAACTCAACCACCTGACTCTCCCCACCAAATTTAACAGTACCTAAACCAACCACAACATTCCAACACAATAAAACATACACAAAACAAATAATAAATACACAAACCGCCACAATATAACATACTATATCATAATATAACAACGACAATTTCACTTCAATTAGCACAACCTAATAACCAACTTCAAATTCATTTAAAGTTACCTTGTTACGACTTACCTCAATAACAACCGAGGGTGACGGGCGGTGTGTACCTGAGCTAAACTCACTTCACATCAACAAACTCATTTCAACATTACTATTAAGTCCTAAATCATGTTCTCTTTCAACAACACACTTATCAATGTAACACACAAAAACTCTCATAAGCAGCACATAGACTTAGCTTAACTAAAACTACACAAACTTAAATCACTCAACAATAATATTAAACCAGATATACACCAACATAACAAGAGTAAAATAATAGGTGGACCATCCTTTACTACACATCTTCCCCTAACAAGAATCGCTCACTGCCAAACCCTTTTAGTTATAAAACTAGAATAATCATACAAAATACATTAATGGGGTATCTAATCCCTGTCATCACATATATCATAACAATATTTATTCACTCAACACTACCACAAAAAAATTTAACCTAAAATTGCACATAAATAAACATAACACAATCCACTCAAAAGCAAAGAAAACAGACTAACCGCAGATGCTGGCACTGTGCCCTATCCCCTTAAACTGCATCATCCTTACAAGACTCTCATCTTAACAAAAAATTAACTGCTGATAAAACAACCAGAAAACATAATTCACAAATTACAAACAAACTTCATGCAGCCAATGAAACAAAACTTCTTATTGCCACAGTTAAACAAATAAAACACGGGGCCACAAATCCAAACCCTAATCAGCTTTTGCAAAACCAATCACACTCGTATTCAACAAAAAAATTTACTGTCCTTTCGTACTGATAAACTTCTACAATAGATAAGAACCGACCTGGCTCACGCCGGTCTTAACTCAACTCATGGAGGCTAAAAGGTCGAACAGACCAAAAATCCCAACTACTACACCGGAACCTAAACCTAAGTCAACATCGAGGTGGCAAACAATTAATTCGATAAGACCTCTAATTAATCATCACACTGTTATCCCTAGGGTAACTTAACCCAATAAACCAATCACTATCCAGGGTCACAATCTTCATAAAACACCAAAATTTGCCCCAAACAAAAACAAAAGATCCTAGGGTCTTTCCGTCTTATTAACCATCAAGGATTCTAAACCCTCAAAATCAATTTCAACTAAATACTAAATCTTCATACCAATCACGTCAAACCATTCAAACAAGCCTCCAATTAAAAGGCAATTAATTATGCTACCTTCGCACAGTCAATATACTGCGGCCATTGATAAACCAACATTGGGCAGGCACTACCAACTATAATTCAAGTTAGAAATGTTTTTAATAAACAGACGGAAAGAACTCAAGAAAAAAATAGCATAATAAAATTACTAATTCAACGATAATACAATAACCAAATATAATAAAATAGTTGTCAAAAACGATTAACACATAACCAAACCAATAAACCATATTTACAACAATCTAATAAAGACTAGGTACCTCTAACCTCATCAAACAACACATATAAAAACCAAATGTATAAAAATATAAACGACCTAATCGCCACATATATAATACTAAACAATCAACAACTAAACAGCTATAAAGTTATACGACTTACTTATCACACCATAAATTTAATTTACAAAACCTTACCCAGGCCTCACAAAAATCCCAAACAATTAAACTCAAAATCAAAACTTTTCGGTACAAAAACATACTTTAAAAAATTCCGTCAAGCATGATGCAAAAGGCAAATAAACCAAAACAACCAACCTCACAGCTAAACAACCAGGCCAACGATCACCGATCAACTCAGACTTACAAAATCCACATTATAACACACTTTAACTAGCAGACCAACAGAAAACACATACGTACAATCATCAACCCAACGCATGTAATACACACCATAAGTATAATCAACATTATATGGATAACAAAAATAATCATTATGACAAGCCACAGGACTCATCAAGTAATCTACCAAACCAGACGACCCATATGATCCCAAAACCTCATTCTTACTGACCACAGACTCCCACAAAATAAACACAAAAAAACACCCACTAAATGCAGATATAAAAGAACCAACAGTGCACACCACATTAACCCAATTATAACCACACTCATAAATACACACACGACGTGGTAACCCACACAAACCAAAATAATGCATAGGAAAAAAACAGAGATTAAATCCAATATTAGAAATTATACACTGACACTGCAACAAACACTTATTCAACCTCAAACCCGTAATCAACGGTCACCACCAAATAAACATAACAATAATACTAATATAAGAACCCAAAGACATAACATAATGAAAATGAGCTACCACAAACCAAGTATCATGCAAAACATTATCCAATACACAAGCAGACAAAACTATACCAGTAACACCACCAAACGTAAACAACACTATAAAAGAAACCACTCACCATAAAACCGGATCACCCTTATTCACACTCGAATTCAACAACATATACAACCAAGTAAACACCTTTATACCAGTAGGAACCCCTATAATCATAGTAACAGAACTAAAAAAAACAGCCGTCTTCACATCCAACCCAACAGTAAACATATGATGCCCTCAAACCCTACTTCCTAAACATACTATAGAAAACATAGCAAACAATAACCCATAAAACCCAAACACATCCAAATTAGCACTAACCCTCAAACATATATGACTAATTATACCAAACCCAGGCAAAATTAACACATAAACTTCAGGATGACCAAAAAACCAAAACATATGTTGAAACAATATAGGATCCCCACCACCTAACGGATCAAAAAAAGCAGAACAAAATTTACGATCAAATAAAAGCATAGTAATAGCAGCAGCCAAAACAGGCAACGTCACCAACAATAAAATAGAAGTAAACAAGTAAGACCAAAGAACTATAGAAGTACGAGAAGATACTTTAGTCATAAAAACCCTATACAAAGTACAAATAAAATTAATCGAACTAAAAACCCTTGACACACCAGCCAAATGCAAAGAAAACATCAAAAAGTCCACACCACAACTACTAGAAAAATACGAAGAAGATAAAGGAGGATAAAAAGTCCAACCAACACCAGCACCCATACACATTCTAAATAACAAAAAAACCAACGAAGGTACCAAAAGCCACGCACTTAAAGCATTCAAACGAGGCAAATTCAAATCAGATAATCCACCCAACAAAGGCAACAAATAATTACCAAACCCACCAATCAATATAGGCATCAAGAAAAAAAAAATCATTATTATACCATGATTCGTTACCAAAAAATTATAACAATCCAACGGTATAACATTATAATAAGGCTCCAAAAATTTAACACGAATCAACAAACTAAACCTCAAACCAACAAAACCAGACCATACACCCAACAAACTATAAATAATACCTATACGCTTATGATCCAAAGTCAACAATCATCTACCCAATCACACCACTCTCATAATCATAAGATGACCAAACCAGCCACTAAATGTTTTGAAAACATACAGTCAAAATTAACTTAACCTTACATAGAATAAAGAGAAAGTCAAACCTAAATGACACAAAATTATTAGCAGTAACTCCACAATTTTCTCTCACAACCACCCATTAATAAACTCAACGCACATAACCACTAAACAACTCACCAACAAAACCAAAAAACACCACCAACAAAAAAAGATAATAATACCAAAAATTACCAAACAAGATTCCCTGAAAAGGCATATTCAATAACAAAGAAATCTCCAAATCAAAAATTACAAACACCACCAACAAAAAAAAATAAGTAAACCTAAAACAATCTAAACTTACCATAGCAGAAAAAAAACCACATTCATAAGAGCTACCCCACTGAACACCCAAAACACCAAACTTATTCAACAACCCAGAATTAAAAAAATAAATAACAACACCAACAAAAAAAAAAACAAAAAAAACAAAAAACAAAACAACCATTAACCCATAGTGATAAACACATTACTGAGGTAAGAACTCAGCCCTTAGACATTAGATATACGGATCATCACACCAAATATTAACGGAAAATAAATTCACAATTTACTATATCAAAGTAACCTGCTACGCAGCCCTATTAACCAAACTTCTCCACGAGACCAAAGATCCCCAAAACCCACGTTCTTCAATTAAACTAAAGTAAGTAACACCGACCATAATGGCAATAACCATTTCTTGAAGTTAACAGCATCACGATTTCAATAATCTATACGGACACACAACAAATGGCACCAAACTTAATTAATAACAACAAAAAACCTTAAAATTAACACGCACAAACATACCTCTCAAAAAAATTTCACAAAATAATCATAGCGAATACGAGGTAACGTCGCCCGAGCCCACATAAAAAATAATAGATTAAACATCAGCATCAACATACCAACACCTCCACCACCAATCATCAATACAACCACTAACCACGAAAACACATATATAACAATATACTCACAAGCAAACAAACACGTAAAATATATACCACTATACTCAACATTAAACCCACTAACCAATTCCCTTTCAGCCTCCCCATAATCAAATGGAGTACGATTGGTCTCACACAACACACATATCAGAAACAAACCATAAATCAACGGAAATAATAACCAATTCCACCAACAACTGTTATAAAAATCAACCAAATTATAACTACAACAACACAGAGCACAAAAAATTACCACACACATAAAACAAGCCTCAAAACTAACAGACCTAAAAGCACATCGAACCGACCTCAAGAAAGAATAATTATTATAACTACCTCAACCGGTACACAATAAAGAATACCTAGAAATACTAGCAGCAGCTAAGAATCATAACACAGAAAGACCACTATATCTAACACTATAATAACTACCATAAACAAATGAGTAGACAATTACCAAAACCACTAACAACACAACACCAAATAAACCCACATATCTACGACTCTGAAAATTAAAATTCTTAAACTTAATCACCAACTTCAATAAATCAGCAAACCTCTGCAATAAACCAATTATACCAACCTTATTAGGACCCTTACGAGACTGAGAATAACCCAAAACCTTACGCTCGCCTAAAACAAAAAAAGCAATTATCAACAAACTCACCAACAAACCAAAAACACCAGAAACTAATCCAAAAACAACCATCAAAAACAATCTAACCAACAAAGTCACCACCAACAAGACAAATCGGCATTCTTCATTAAACTAAGATCGCCAACACAAGAGCAACTACCCATCTTCGAGACGCAAACCCAATATTTTTAATAAACTATAATGTCAAATTTAGTAAAGCTCAAACTGAGTTCTTTCACGTGTAAAACGAAAATTTTTCATAAACTACATTACACTCTACTAGCCAACCAACAAAACCAACTACTCAACCCAACAATTAAACACACTCCTATAAAAATAATCACCACCTAACTTAAACAAAAAAAACTGCTCAGAAAAACTATAAACAACTCAAACCAACAAAACATAAATAGAAGAGTAAAATATACCAACACACACACTTAACTTATAAACCAAAGGCATTGACACAGGAGTCACCAACAACAAAAAACAAAACACCCAAAAGTAATACCACTTCAAATCTGTCAAATCCGATATAAGCACAAAATAAATAATTCTACATACTCCCCAAAAAAAATAATATCCATAAATAAAAAAACAAATCTCTGCTCCACTACAAAAACACGCAACAACCAACGTAGAAACAGACGATAACGATATATGACACCATACATACTCTCAACTTAACCTAAAAAACCACACCAAACACCTACATACAAGTATAGTCAACCCACAATCTACAAATACCAAATCTAGCCCAGAGATTTGGTATAAAAAACAGAAAAACAACACAGGAAACTTCATTACTACCCTTAAAAAAAATATAAACGCCCACCTACCCATACTAAATACACGATACACCCACAACATAAATGGAAACAAACCAAACTTTACAGCAAATCCAAAAAAAACAAAATAATATAACCTACTAATCAATAACCCAGAAACCAATAACACAGATGACAACCCGGACATAATTATATACCTTAAAACAGCCCCATACAAATTATAAAAATTTAAACCAAAATCAGCAAAAAATGAAGGAACAATTGCCAACCCACACAACTCTAAAAAAACTCAAAACCCAAACAATCTATCGACCACACTACACAAAAAACAGAATAATAAAGAAAACACCAATGAAAAAACAACAACATCAAAATAAAAAACACGCACAAACATCCAGTAGCCTAATGATCAACAGAAAAATCTAAAATTCTAGACACAATGTACCAATGAATCAATGCAACAAAAACCTCATAAAAAAACAACCCAACCAAAACTAATCTCCACCACCAACTAACAAAACATAAATTACCCAACGCTACAGCACCAAGACACCCCAATCTAATATTAATAAACGGACGCAAAATCAACACAACTGGACGAATAATATAACTAATAGTTTCAGCCACACATACCAAAAAACATATATATAAAGGAGTACCCAACGGAACAAAACTAGCAAAAAATCTACTAACTCTAGAAAATACACGACACAAAAACAGTGACACAAACATAACAAAAACAACACCGACTAAAAAAACAGAGAACAAATAAAACCTATAACAATACGGTAAACGATAAATCAAGAACCACATCAAAACAAACACCAATAAAACAAAGTAATAATATGACACACAATTAAACACCAACACATAAATCCGACCAATCAAAGAACCAAAATCATTAAAAAAAACCATCAAACTCAACCAGACACAAAAAGTGTAAAATGGAGACATGAACCCCACAGTTTAATTAACTTACCAGTCTCTCTAACGAAAGTTATCCCCAACGCTTCAAATTGATGCTTTAATTTAAGCTAAAAGAAATTTAACGGACAACTAATCTCCTTCATGACCAAAACACAAAATGCAAAAACACCTCATTAAACTACTACAACACAACTATCGCAAAATAACACCAAAAAATCAAAAAACATAAAAAAAGATAATAACAATGATAAGAAACATTAACAGACTCATAGTACTCACTACGAACCAACAAATGACCACACAAAATCAAAGGAATTAATCCACCAAAAAACAAATAACATGCCCAAAATAACAAATAAAACAACATACCAAAACATTGACCAACCAAATACACTTCACAAAAAAACTGTATAGTGGTGGGAAAAGAACACAATCTCAACATCCTCAAAACCACAATAACCAAACTAACCAAACCACCAATTCCAGACTTCAATAGAACCCAATTACGAGTATTTGAAACATCATAAAAACACCATAATAAACCAAACACCAAACCAGCACTCAACCCATGACCTAAACAATAAAAAAAACCATAATTAATACTAATTCAATCACTAACAAAAAAGCATAAAAATGGAACAACAATATGAGATAAACTCAAAAACGCCAACCAACGCTTACCATCTAACTCACTACATGCAGTAACCAAAAACCCAATAGCAATTAAACAACAAACAAATAAATAACCAACAAAAGTTAAATCAAAAATAAAAAACGTACTACGATAAACCCCCAACAAACCCAACTTCATAATATATCCACTTAAAAAAATTGACACTATTCTAGTGGCCTCAGCATGAACTATAGGCAACCACGTATGAAAAGGAATCAAAGGAACCTTAGTAAAAAACACAAATGACAATACATAAAAAACACTAAAAGAAACATCCCCATCATAACACCATTCGTTAAAAAAAAATGACCCTTTAACATAGGATAGATATAACAAAATCAAAATTAACGGTAAACTAGTGCTCAACAAGTAACCAGAAAAATACCACCTCGCCAAAAACCGCTCAGAATATGGAGACTCTCTAAAAATCAAATACAATAAAGGAAACATAGACAATTCATAAACGCATCAAAATAATATCGAATGATTAACACAAAAACACACAATAGCAAAAACCACACTAACTACCAAAAAAAACCGAACCCGGACAGTCAACAAACCAAAAAACATAACCTGTCTATATAAACCCAAAATCAACACCAACACTATCAAATAAAAAGACATCGAATCAAACACAAATAACCCATTAAACACACTATTACATACTAACCAACAACAACTAACCCCACCACTATATAGTAAGCATAATAACAAAATAACACCAACAATTAAAAATCAACCAATTCCAGACAAGACGAACATTCCCATACTCGAGTCAACACAGTTAACCTAACAATAATTTCCACAGTAGAAATCACCATCAATACAACAAAAATAATATGACTATCCAAAGAAGAAAACAACAAACAAAACAAAAGAACCAACACATTAAATTTTTCCAAAACAATCAAACTATTCAACAAACGCCCAACAATCAAAAAATAACTAACCATAATTACAAAACTAAACAACAAAAACAACGTAACCACCTTTAAAACATTAATTAATATACCTTAAAAACAAACATCATCAACACCATCATTAACCTAAACAACTGACACACCACTAAGTAAGGATACTCAGGATAACACCCACCCAAATAAGTTAATGACAAAAACAAACTCACAATTAATCAAAAATTAACCTGACGTCACACACTATAAACACTTGACCTACCTCTAGTAGGCACCCACAAAAAAAAGATAAAAGATATAATCAACAATAACCCACCAACCTTAGAATTAATACACCGAAGAATAGCATAAAACGCCAAAAAATACCACTCCGGCTTAATCCTAACAGGAGTATTCAAATAATCAGCCTCCAAATAAGCCTCAATATCCACCAACAAATCAGGAACAAAGAATAATCAAAAAACAACTAACCCACAAGTCACCAAAAACAAAACCAAATCCTTAACAGAAAAATATGAATGAAAATAAACCAAATCACCAAACGAGCAAAACGAAAACAACGGATTACTACTACCACCCTTATGAAGATAAAACAAATGAACAACCATCAAACCTAATATCACAAACCCCAAACAAACATGAACCGATAATACACGAATCAACGTAATACCAGACACCGAAAATCCACCAACCACATACTTATAAACCATAGAACCAAAAATAGGCAACCTATCCACAATCGAAGTAAGTACAGTAGCAGCCCAATAAGACATCTGATGCCAAGGTAAAATATAACCAGTAAATGCCTCACCCATTACTAACAAATACAGCACAAAACCAACATTCCAAACACCCTTCTTAACATAACTTCCATAATACAAAGCCCGACCCATGTGAAAAAATAATAAAATAAACAACACATTAACACCAACCATATGCCAATACCGTAAACATCAAGTAAAAAAAGAATCATTAGATAAATTCATAACCATAAAAAACCTACACATAAAATCAGCCACATATAAAAACGACAACAGAACCCCAGTAAATATCTGAAGAACCATAAACATAGATAACACAAAACCACTACTCCAATAATAATTCAAAGAATAATTAATAGGTAAATCTACCAAATTACGCCGAAACAACACAACCATCTAATTACTAATACAACCAAATCAGTATTCAACAGAACCACAATCTACCAGTTTAAACTAACCTATTAGTAACTAACAAACATAAACAATTGTATACACAAGAAGCCATATATAATCAACAAAATGTCAATACCACGTCAACACAGTACAACGATACACACCAAAACTATCACTACCAACCAAAAACAACGTTATTAAACCAACAACCCCCAACACAACATGACTAAAATGCAAACCAACAGTACAAAAACTACTAGAATAAAATCTACCATCAACTATATTAAAACCAATCTCCTCCATCTCTAATATCTGTAACACAACAAAACTCAAACCCAAAACTATAGTCATAAACAAAAACAAATCACAACACCGCCAACCCAATAAATGATGAAAACCAGTAACAGTAATTCTAGACCCCAACAAAACAAAACATCCAACAAATGGAATCTCTAATGAACTAGATAAACTACAATATGACCAACAATCAAAAAACAAACAACAAGTCAAAAATCTACCAAAAATTATCACCTCACTCAACACAAATAATCAAAAAGCCGATTCATAATGACGAACAACCCAACCAAAACCATCATATAAAAAAATCACTATTAACAACACCACACATACCAAAACAACAAGCACAAACCTCACCTTTCATAAAAACAACCCAATTAAACCCAAACCAACAAACGAAGCACTAAACACCGGAATAAATGACATCACCTATATTGCCTAAACCTAGATCATTTTTTTGGAAAAAAAACATAATACAAAACTTATACTAACAACATTACAAATATCACATTATTGATTTTAACCAAATCTAACACATAAAATCAATAATGTTATTAATACTATACATATATGGGGCCCCCACCCCATATATGTATAGTATTAATAGGAGACTATATATATTTACTTTCGTTTCTTATATTATATTTATTCGTATAATATATAAACATTTAAATTTATTTACACAACTAAAACATAGATAAACAAACCGAACATACAAAACAAAAAAATTTTTAACATCGCCCACCCATAAACCATACTACAAGCGCGACCTACACCATAAAATAGCACCACCATAAAATAATCCCAACGAAAGAAAAAAAAACTAATAAATGATAAAACACCATAAAATATACGATAAAACCACTCAACTAAATTATCACACCCAAACAATCTACTACTTCACCACCTAAAACTCCGACTATCATAAAACATAACCGATAACAACAAAGCCAACAATTGAACAACCATCAAACCTACACTAAAAACACTACTCAAATATCCAACCTCATCTAATAACATAAACACATAAAATTTCACAAACAACCAACAATACACCATTAATCCAGAATTAAAATAAAACAATACACCAGAAGACAAACTACTATTCACAGTACATAAAATACCACACAACCGAAAAGAATACACATAAGACAAAAAAACACATATACTAACAGCCAAACCAACCACAACTTTAATAACCCCACCAACAAAATTACTCAACAAAAAATGCTTAGTAAAAAATACCCCTATAAACGGAACACCAGATAAACCAAGAACCACACTAAATAACCCAAACAAACTTCACGATCCATACAAACCAGACCTATATACACAATTCCTAGCCTGCGAACCACCACTACCACTCATCACATCTCCCACTAACATAAACAAAACACACTTAGACACACCATGACTAATCAATTGAAATAAAGACAACGCAACATCACCATAAATCAGATACAAAACACATCAAGAAATATTATTACAAGTGGATAACGCCACAATCTTCTTCAAATCAAAAAAAAAGAACCTACTAACACCAGTTATAAACACCGTCAACAAAAGCATAACACTAAAAACAACTACTAATGCACTAAAATGCAACAAATAATCATAACGCATAATAAACCAAACACCAGCAGCAACTAAAGTAGATGAATGAACCAAAGAACTAACTGGGGTGGGGGCCCGCATAGCCTCCAATAACCACCTAATAAAAGGATACCCAGCACTCTTAGAAAAAACCACTAAAAAAAAACACACAAGCCATAAAAAATTACCACCATACATATAATAATTTAAACCAATCAACAAAAACAAACATACATCACCAAACCGAGACGACACTAACGTAATAATAGAAGAACGCAAACTCAAAAAATTATCATAAAACAAAATCAAAAAAAACCTAACAACACCTAAATACTCCCAAAAAATCAACGTACACAAATAATCACCAGTACACACTAGCACACCCATAACCCTAACAAATAAAACAATAATCTCCAACAACATAGACCTAACATAACCACCACCAAAGTAATGACCAGTGTAATGATAAACATAAAAAAAACATATCAAGAGCATTAACATCACACCAAATGTCGTCCCATCAAAATCTAAACTAATCAATCAATGACAACCAAACATAGACAAAAATTTCAACCTAACCCAAAAGCTAACACCACTTATAAACAAAAAATACAACAACAAACACAAAATCAACCTAACACATAAAACGCCAACCATTAAACATACGATACATCAATATCCCTCTTATGGCCGTAACATAAGTCAAATTATATGTTCACCAACAAACCACAAAATAGCCAGGAAACCTCCATAATTAATGCTTAAAACTAACTCATATAACTTCTGACATAGCTACCAAACACCCAACCAAACCCGACTTGTTAACAAAAACAACCAGAATGACTTCAAATCAAACATAAAAATTCGAGTACTTATTACCAACTACACATATAACAATCAACTAAACAGTAAAGAGACAACTAATCATAAATTAAACCTAAATTAACCCCATATACCAATTTTTTTCTGGCATCTTTACAAAAATTTTTTTTTACATATTAAGCACATCAAACCGCAGAATTTAAAAAAAATTCTGCGGTTTGATGTGCCTAAAATTCGTAAAAATTTTGAATATGACGTATATATACAAGACATATTCAAAATTTTTACGAATTTTAGGCACATCAAACCGCAGAATTTTTTGCCTAAAATTCGTAAAAATTCCTGATTAACTCCACAGATTTCAAAGGGTTTACAACCCACCACATTAAACATATGCTAAATCAGC